CATTCTATTTAGATATGATATAGACCTAATTCTTATACTTAGATTAGAACCTAATTAAAATAGGATTACTAATGTATGCAGGAGGAATAATACTAAAAAAAAAAAAAAAGAACTCTATTTCAGAATTATGAAACAGAATATCCTGTTTTATTATTTACTCTTTCTTTTTTTTTCTTTCGATTTTTTCTATTTGAAAGTAGATCTATTTAGATAATGTATATTTTTACATAATGTATATTATAGTAATATACTTCAAAACAAAATAGGAATTCGCAAAATGGAAAAAAGTGTTGCAGTCATTATAGGAAAGTCTAGGGACTTAGGGCATATCCTATTTGAAGGAGGATGGAATTCAAATCAGATAAGGGATCCTTCCTTCTATTGATTTGAAAGAAATTCTTTTTTCTTTTCCTGTCTCTATGATTTTTGATAAATGAGCCTATGGTAATGCTTTTATCTCTATTCTATGGCGCAAGCGACCGTCGAGTCTATAAACAAGTACTAATAAGGAAAAGAAAACTATACTAAAGGAAACAAACATAGGATATCCATCCTAAAATCTAAAAAAAAAAGACATATATATTATGTAGGGCTATACGGATTCGAACCGTAGACCTTCTCGGTAAAACAGATCAAACGGATTATTATCGAAATGATTCGAACTGTTTCAAAGACCCAACATGCATTTTTCTGCATTGGGCTCTTTCATCAACTGATGGAAAGATCAGTTAATCCACCATAGTTTTTCTTTACGGAAAGATAATAAGATGGCTCCCTGTGCTCTGATTGATTATTTGTATTATGATCTATCTAGGAGCAATACCAAAGTGTTTCAAAGGAGGATTACCTTGACTTAGGTCTGCCTCCGGCCTAAATTAAATCAACCTAAGTGAAATGGAGTCTCTATCGTTCCGCTGCAAGAGTTGACTATGAGACTTCATACACCTTAAAGTTCATAGAACGAAAAGAAGTTTTTTGGAGGCCCTTGTCCTCATTATGCCTAGCATTGAGTGGGCTGGATATTTACCTTATCAACTAGCAAATCAATAGGGGTTCTATTTGATTAGGCACCAGAATTGGCACCTGAATCGGACTGAACCTACTGTTTGTCAGGCTACTGTTCTCCTATTCTCTCGAATCCATGAAGTAAGACATTGATTTTGCAATAAGGTCAATTATATTCATTGCATAATAAGTTCCCTTGAAAAGCATTGGCGCACGTGTAAGCGAGTTGCTCTACCGAACTGAGCTATAGCCCTTGTCAGAGATATCTTAACATATAGATAATTTCTTGTCAAGATCAATATTCTCTAATGCCGTAGGATATCCCTTTGATCTATTTACTATACCAATAACCGAATACATACCAATAATGGAGCGGTATTGCTTATAAAAAGGATTCGATCTATAATCGATCGAAGTAATGTGTCTTCTTTTGTGATGATAAATTGCCTACTTAACTCAGTGGTTAGAGTACTGCTTTCATACGGCGGGAGTCATTGGTTCAAATCCAATAGTAGGTAGGTAGGTAGAAAAATTACTAGATAGCATTGGACTTACTTCGCTTCGCTATCTAATAACTTTTTCTACCCTTCTTTCTTTTTTCTTTGTATCAACGAAACCTTTGGATTGTCTTCAATTGGATGGGGGAATCCAATTGATAGCTTCGACTCGTATCCTAGCCCGTCTGAGAGCTAGCTTTGCTTCAACCAATTCTTTCGTACCCTCAGCTCTACTCAAGTTAGCTTCGGCTCTTTCAAGTGCCTGTTGAGCTTCTTCTGGATCAATGTCACTACCCAGTTCTGCATCATTTCCTAAAATGATGATCTCATTATTAACTATTCTCGCAAAACCACTCCACAGAACCGCCGTTAACCATTGGTCATTGAGCAGGCGTATTCTCAAAGGACCCATATCTACAGCTGTGTTAATGGGGGCGTGGTTTGGTAATACACCAATTTGGCCGCTATTAGTAGATAAAATGATTTCTTTCACTTCACAATCCCAAATAATTCGTTTAGGAGTCAGTACATAAAGATTTAATTTCATTTCTTCAATTTGTTCTCCTCTTCTAAGTTTATAGCTTTCGTGCTAGCTTCATCGATGTTTCCCACCAAATAAAAAGCCTGTTCGGGTAGGCCATCTAATTCTCCGGAAAGGATTAGTTGAAATCCCCTAATTGTTTCTGCAAGACTAACATACTTTCCTGGAGAACCGGTAAAAACTTCTGCCACAAAGAACGGTTGTGATAAGAACCGCTCAATTTTTCGTGCTCTTGCTACAGTTAAACGATCCTCCTCCGATAATTCATCCAACCCAAGAATTGCAATAATGTCCTGAAGTTCCTTGTAACGCTGTAAAGTTTCCTTAACTCTTTGCGCAGTTTCATAATGGTCCTTGCCAACGATCCGAGGCTGTAACATAGTTGAGGTTGAATCTAAAGGATCTACTGCGGGATAAATACCCTTGGAAGCTAATCCTCTGGAAAGTACGGTAGTAGCGTCCAAATGTGCAAATGTTGTGGCAGGAGCAGGGTCCGTCAAATCGTCCGCAGGTACATAAACTGCTTGGATCGAAGTTATTGATCCCTTGTTGGTAGAAGTAATTCTTTCTTGCAAAGAACCCATTTCTGTACTAAGGGTAGGTTGATAACCCACTGCGGAGGGCATTCTTCCTAATAAGGCGGATACCTCCGATCCTGCTTGAACAAAACGAAAGATATTATCGATGAATAAAAGCACGTCTTGCTTATTAACATCTCGGAAATATTCCGCCATAGTTAGGGCAGTTAAACCAACTCTCATACGAGCTCCCGGCGGTTCATTCATTTGGCCATAGACTAGAGCTACCTTTGATTCCTCAATATTTTTTTCATTAATTACTCCAGATTCCTTCATTTCCATATAAAGATCATTTCCTTCACGAGTCCGTTCTCCTACTCCGCCAAATACGGATACGCCTCCATGAGCTTTAGCAATGTTATTGATTAATTCCATAATGAGTACTGTTTTACCTACTCCTGCCCCCCCAAATAGTCCGATTTTTCCTCCACGCCGATAAGGAGCTAAAAGATCGACCACCTTAATACCTGTTTCAAAGATAGATAATTTCGTATCTAACTCAATAAAGGCAGGCGCGGATCTATGAATAGGGAATGTTGCACTAGTATCTACAGGACCCAAATTGTCAATAGGCTCCCCAAGAACGTTAAAAATTCGTCCGAGAGTAGCTCCACCGACCGGAACACTAAGAGGAGCTCCTGTGTCAATCACTTCCATTCCTCTCATCAACCCGTCTGTAGCACTCATAGCTACAGCTCTAACTCGATTATTTCCTAATAATTGTTGTACCTCACAAGTCACATTAATTTGCTTATCGGCAGTGTCCCGACTTTTGACTATCAAAGCGTTATAAATATAAGGCAACTTGCCCGGGGGAAAAGTGATATCCAGCACGGGTCCAATAATTTGATCAATACGCCCTGCACTTTTTTCTTCAATTGTGGAAACTCCAGGACGCGAAGTAGTAGGATTGGTTCTCATAATTATCACATAATTATCAAAAAAAGGAATTTGTCGAAATTTTTCTTTTTTTTCTTGTTGAATAATGCCAAATCAAAAAAAAAAATATCCAAAAATCCAAAAGTTAAAAGGAAATGAATTAGTTAATTCAATAAAAAAGAAAAGGGGACTAGCACTTGATTTCGTTGCCCAACCCAAGCGAATCCCATTCACTCGTTTACTCATGGAATGAGTCCGTTGGAAAGTTCAATCAATCTTTTTTTTTTCATATACATTTTTCCTTTTGTCAAGGATCTTTGCCTACTCTACTTTCCTGTCTAGGACTTCGATATACAAAATATATACTACTGTGAAGCATAGATTGCTGTCAACAGAGAATTTTATTAGTATTTAGGTATTTAGATTCAAAATAAGAAAGGGCCTATTAAGATAAGAACTTAGAAAATTGTAAAATAAGGATTAGGGGATTGGTTTGGGTTGCGCTATATCTATCAAAGAGTATACAATAATGATGGATTTGGTGAATCAAATCTATGGTTTAATAATGAACCATGTTAACTTACCATAACAACAACTCAATTCCTATCGAATTCCTAGGGTGTACGCATTATATATGAATGAAAGATATTCATTAATTTAAGCATACTCCCTTTTTTATTTAATGAGTTGATATTAATTGAATATCTTTTTTTTTATTTTTGCAAAGGTTTCATTTACGCTTAAGCCATATCGAGTAGACCCTGTCGTTGTGAGAATTCTTAATTCATGAGTTGTAGGGAGGGACTTATGTCACCACAAACAGAAACTAAAGCAGGTGTTGGATTTCAAGCTGGTGTTAAAGATTATAAATTGACTTATTACACCCCGGAATACGAAACCAAGGATACTGATATCTTGGCAGCATTCCGAGTAACTCCTCAGCCCGGGGTTCCGCCTGAAGAAGCAGGGGCTGCAGTAGCTGCGGAATCTTCTACTGGTACATGGACAACTGTTTGGACTGATGGACTTACCAGTCTTGATCGTTACAAAGGACGATGCTATCACATCGAACCCGTTCCTGGGGAAGAGGATCAATATATCTGTTATATAGCTTATCCATTAGATCTATTTGAAGAGGGTTCTGTTACTAACATGTTTACTTCCATTGTGGGTAACGTATTTGGTTTCAAAGCCCTACGTGCTCTACGTTTGGAGGATCTACGAATTCCTCCTGCTTATGCAAAAACTTTCCAAGGTCCGCCTCATGGTATCCAAGTCGAAAGGGATAAGTTGAACAAGTATGGTCGTCCTTTATTGGGATGTACTATTAAACCAAAATTGGGATTATCCGCAAAAAATTACGGTAGAGCATGTTATGAGTGTCTACGCGGTGGACTTGATTTTACCAAAGATGATGAAAACGTAAACTCACAACCATTTATGCGCTGGAGAGACCGTTTTGTCTTTTGTGCCGAAGCAATTTATAAAGCACAAGCCGAAACCGGCGAAATCAAGGGGCATTACTTGAATGCGACTGCAGCTACATGCGAAGAAATGATTAAGAGAGCTGTATTTGCGAAGGAATTAGGGGTTCCTATTGTAATGCATGACTACTTAACTGGAGGATTCACCGCAAATACTAGTTTATCTCATTATTGCCGCGACAACGGCCTACTTCTTCACATTCACCGAGCAATGCATGCAGTTATTGATAGACAGAAAAATCATGGTATCCATTTCCGTGTATTAGCAAAAGCATTGCGTATGTCTGGGGGAGATCATATCCACTCCGGTACAGTAGTAGGTAAGTTAGAAGGGGAACGCGAAATGACTTTAGGTTTTGTTGATTTATTGCGCGATGATTATATTGAAAAAGATCGTTCGCGCGGTATCTTTTTCACCCAGGACTGGGTATCCATGCCAGGTGTTATACCGGTGGCTTCAGGGGGTATTCATGTTTGGCATATGCCAGCTCTGACCGAAATCTTTGGAGACGATTCTGTATTACAATTTGGTGGAGGAACTTTAGGACATCCTTGGGGGAATGCACCAGGTGCAGCAGCTAATCGGGTGGCTTTAGAAGCCTGTGTACAAGCTCGTAACGAAGGGCGCGATCTTGCTCGTGAAGGTAATGAAATTATCCAAGCAGCTTGCAAATGGAGTCCTGAACTAGCTGCAGCTTGTGAAGTATGGAAAGCGATCAAATTCGACTTCAAGCCGGTAGATACCATCGATTAAGTAGATAAAACTAGATATAAAGAAGATCTAAATAAAAAAGAAGCGAAATAGAAGGAGAAAAAATCAGTTACGAAATGGAGTAATTCTTCTTTATTCTTCTAATTGATTGCAATTAAATTCGGCTCGATCTTTTTTTACAAAAAAAAAGATCGAGCCGAATTTAAATATATCTTGATATGATCATGAGACTTGACAAACCGAGATTCTTCTATTCTATATATCTAGAATATAGAAAGGTATAATACAATAAATAAATACAAATCAAAATATAGTATTATCATACGATAATGGAATCAAATAGGCAGTCTTTACAGAAAAGAGTCTTCGTTTATTGGAAAGAATCAATATACTTTTAATGTCGAATCGGGGTTCACTAAGACAGAAATAAAGCATTGGGGCGAGCTCTTCTTTGGTGTTAAGGTAGTAGCTGTGAATAGCCATCGACTACCCGGAAAGGGTAGAAGAATAGGACCTATTCTGGGACATACAATGCATTACAGACGTATGATCATTACCCTTCAACCGGATATTCTATTCCACTTCTACTTTTTAAATTAAAGGGTATTCTGAAAGAGGTATTTCTTTCATTTTCACAATCGCTTTCTTTTGAATCCAATTTCAAGTTCGATTAGAAGGATAGAAAGGGCATAAGAATGGAAAAAGAAAAATAAAATTATCGATTCCATTCATTTTTTTATAGATATAGAATACTTTTATAGAATACTAAAGCTAAAGTATTCTATAAAAAATCTTTATTTTGCAAACTAAAAAATACAATAGTCAATATTACTTATAATAGATATACTTAATTATATCATAAGAATCTTAAGATATATTTCGAATAGATAGAAATAGTAAATTTGAATTGAGACACCTATTCTATGACAGATTTAAACTTACCCTCTATTTTTGTGCCTTTAGTAGGCTTAGTATTTCCGGCAATTGCAATGGCTTCTTTATTTCTTTATGTGCAGAAAAATAAGATTGTCTAGAACCGACGGAGCCAAATTTTCTCAATGTATTTCCAGGATCATAATACAGATATTTTTTAGTGTAAGTAATATATTAATCTGATAGGGTATGTACCTCTTTCTACACACAAATGAAAACCGTCTATGGATGCAGATATAGGCTACGAGCATACATAAATGCATACATATGCGTAGCCGAGTATAGCGAGTTTTTAAAATTTAAGTGGATCCAGGAATTTTTTTTTGAATAGAAAGTCAATGTATCTAACCAATTATTTCATAGGAGTACTAGCTGCTGAAGGCGATTTCAGAATCAAAAAAAGTAAAGTCAAAATCATTTAGCTTATTCTCTCTATTTCAATTAACCGCTGCTGGATTTAGTATATCTAATATGAATTGGCGATCAGAACACATATGGATAGAACTTCTAAAAGGTTCTCGAAAAAGGGGTAATTTTTTCTGGGCCTGTATTCTTTTTCTAGGTTCATTAGGATTCTTAGCGGTTGGGGCTTCCAGTTATCTTGGTAAGAATATGATATCCGTACTTCCATCTCAACAAATTCTTTTTTTTCCACAGGGGGTTGTGATGTCTTTCTACGGAATCGCGGGCCTATTCATTAGCTCCTATTTGTGGTGTACTATTTTGTGGAATGTAGGCAGTGGTTATGACCGATTTGATATAAAAGAGGGAATAGTGTGCATTTTTCGTTGGGGATTCCCTGGAATAAAACGTCGCATCTTCCTTCGATTCCTTGTGCGGGATATCCAATCAATTAGAATTCAGGTTAAAGAGGGTCTTTATCCTCGTCGTATCCTTTATATGGAAATACGCGGCCAGGGGGTCATTCCCTTGACTCGTACTGATGAGAAGTTTTTTACTCCACGAGAAATTGAACAAAAAGCTGCCGAATTGGCCTATTTCTTGCGCGTACCAATTGAAGTATTTTGAGTACCAATTGCAATTTTTTTTTTAATTGTAAGGGTATTTTCGAGTATTTATCTAAAGGAAGGAACAACCGAGGATAAGAGAAAATTGCTTCTAATTTGTTTTGTCCAAGTGCGATATATTGCATAATATTCTTCCCTTTTCATATGAAAGGGCTTTTTTTTATTCTATTTCTCTATTCCACTCCATTTATATCTAAGAAAGAACCCAATACAATGAAATTCCACTAGTATACAAAAATAGAAATAGATACAAACAGAAGGTTTGAAACCTTGTTATAGAATTTTTGCTTCAAAGAAAAGAAATATCATATAGAGTCAGCAACAACTCAATTTACAGATCAAAAATGAAAAAAAAGAAAGCATTCCCTTCTTTCCTATATCTTGTATTTATCGTACTTTTGCCCTGGGGAGTCTCTTTCTCTTTTAATAAATGTCTGGAACTTTGGATTAAGAATTGGTGGAATACCAGGCAACCTGAAACTCTCTTAACGGATATTCAAGAGAAAAGGATTCTAGAAGGATTCATAGAATTAGAAGAGCTTTTTCTCTTGGACGAAATGATAAAAGAGAAACCGAAGACAGATGTACAAAAACCTCCTATAGGAATACAAAAGGAAATAATACAATTGGCCAAAATAGATAATGAGGACCATCTCCATATCATTTTGCATTTCTCAACAAATATAATCTGTTTGGCTATTCTAAGTGGTTCTTTTTTTCTGGGTAAAGAGGAACTTGTCATTTTGAATTCTTGGGTTCAGGAATTCTTCTATAATTTAAATGACTCAATAAAAGCTTTTTTTATTCTTTTAGTTACGGATTTTTTTGTTGGATTTCATTCCACCCGCGGTTGGGAACTACTAATTCGTTGGGTCTACAACGATCTTGGATGGGCTCCTAACGAACTAATTTTCACTATTTTTGTTTGTAGTTTTCCTGTGATTCTAGACACGTGTTTGAAATTTTGGGTCTTTTTTTGTTTAAACCGTCTATCTCCTTCGCTTGTAGTCATTTATCATTCAATTAGTGAAGCATAATTTGATTTCCTAATATTAATCAAATTAGCATTTTTCTTCCTTTAGAAAGCTCTTTTCTTTTTTAGCAAAATTCTTTCTATTTCTACCTGCTCAAGGTATTCATCATTCCAGTACAACTGTTGCAGTAGAATGACAACAGACTCGTGTATAGGGAACTAGATTAACTTAGCTACCTATCTAATTTATTGTAGAAATTCCGGGATCCGCGATTGGACATGGAAAATAGAAATACTTTTTCTTGGTTAAAGGAACAGATGATTCGATCGATTTCTGTATCGATTATGATATACGTAATAACTCGGACATCTATTTCAAATGCATATCCCATTTTTGCGCAGCAGGGTTATGAAAACCCGCGGGAAGCAACTGGACGAATTGTATGTGCCAACTGCCATTTAGCTAATAAGCCCGTGGATATTGAAGTTCCCCAAGCTGTGCTTCCCGATACTGTATTTGAAGCAGTTCTTCGAATCCCTTATGATATGCAGCTGAAACAAGTTCTTGCTAATGGGAAAAAGGGAGGGTTGAATGTGGGTGCTGTTCTTATTTTGCCTGAGGGATTCGAATTAGCGCCGCCCGACCGTATTTCTCCTGAGTTGAAAGAAAAGATAGGAAATCTCTCTTTTCAGAGTTATCGTCCCAATAAAAATAATATTCTTGTGATAGGCCCTGTTCCCGGTAAGAAATATAGTGAAATTGTCTTTCCCATTCTTTCCCCCGATCCCGCTACAAAAAAAGATGTTCATTTCTTAAAATATCCCATATATGTAGGGGGAAACCGAGGAAGGGGACAGATCTATCCTGATGGTAGCAAGAGTAACAATACAGTTTATAATGCTACGTCAACAGGTATAGTAAAAAAAATACTACGTAAAGAAAAGGGGGGATATGAAATATCCATAGTCGATGCGTCGAATGGGCGCCAAGTGATTGATATTATACCTCCCGGGCCAGAACTTCTTGTTTCAGAGGGGGAATCAATCAAGCTTGATCAACCATTAACAAGCAATCCTAATGTGGGAGGGTTTGGTCAGGGGGATGCCGAAATAGTGCTTCAGGATCCATTGCGCGTTCAAGGCCTTTTGTTCTTCTTCGCATCTGTTATTTTAGCACAAGTCTTTTTGGTTCTCAAAAAGAAACAGTTTGAAAAGGTTCAATTGTACGAAATGAATTTCTAGATCTCGGTCATTAAGTTGGTAAAAAGTCTCGATTTCTGGAATTCCGTATTTCTATCTCATGCAAAAGAAGAGAATCCAAGGCAGAGGCAAGAACAATAAAAGGAACAAGTCCTTTTAGGGGGAATTGC